GTTTGTTTATTTTTTTTTATTCACAATCATTTTTTTTTTTTCGATTAAGATTTTATGCCATTCTTGCATATTTCGATTTATTTATTTTTTCTCTAAACTAACTACCTTAAAAAAAAAAATACACAGATAATGAAATGAATAGTAAAACTAAAAAATGATTTGCTTTAACAATAGATGTCTTTCACATCGAATTTGAGCAATGAATAACCCTTTCTTTTTTGAATGGCAGTTCCAAAAAAACGTACTTCTATATTAAAAAAACGTATTCGTAAGAATATTTGGAAAAAAGAGGGGGGTTGGACAGCGTTGAAGACTTCTTCGGTAGTGAAATCCCTTTCTACTGGGTCTACTGGGAATTCAAAAAATTTTTTTGTAAAACAAATAAATAAGAAACCGTTGGAATAATCTGAATAAGCCTGACTCAACAATGAGTTAATTGTGTTTCGAATTTATACTCTATACTATAGAAAAGTATAAAAAAGTAAGTAACCATTCCCTTTTGTGTAATGTTTTGAACAATTGATTTGTCTACTGAATTCGAAAAAAAAAAAAAGTACTTTTTTTTATTTGAAAACGGAATTAAGCCAAACTCGAAAGTTTCGCCTTTCTTTTTATTTGAATATTTTTTATTATTCCCAGGATGGGGATTATTATTTTCCCCATCACTCAACATACGCCCTAAACAAGAAGATTTTTTTTATTGTTTCTAATATGTCCAGCCCAATACCTAAGTGATTTGATCAATCTTAGCGCAAATGAATACTGAAAAAAACCTAACAATTACGACAACCCAAACACAAAAGTTAGGAAAAATGAAAAAAAAAGCGAAAGAACCCTTTTGAGTTGTTCCTTAGATTGAAGTTAGAACTAGTTAGTTACAGTCGTTACAACAGTTCTAGTTTATTAAACCAGAAACTATGAAAGTTAAGTTAACTAAACCTGAAAACTTAAATAATTAAATAAGACGACAAAAGGTGGAATCGTTAAATCTCCGTTTCAATCTCGACGATTGACTAATAATAGGTTATTATGATTTCGAGCAAGCCGCTATGGTGAAATCGGTAGACACGCTGCTCTTAGGAAGCAGTGCTAGAGCATCTCGGTTCGAGTCCGAGTGGCGGCATAGCATCTCCAAAAAGATATACAAAAGGTGCTCTAAGGAATTTAATTTATGATTTCCTTTCTGTATAGTTGAGGTATTCTCGCTTTTAATTTTTTTTTATGATCTTTTCAACTTTAGAGCATATATTAACGCATATATCCTTTTCGGTCGTTTCAATTGGAATTCCAATATATTTACTAACCTTATTAGTCGATGAAATAAGAGGACTATATGATTCCTCCGAAAAGGGGATGATAGCTACCGCTTTCTGTCTAACAGCATTATTAATCACCCGTTGGATTGACTCGAGGCATTTCCCATTAAGTGATTTATATGAATCATTAATCTTTCTTTCATGGAGTTTCTCCATTATTCATAGGATTTTCGGTTTTAAAAATAATAAAAATCTTTTAAGCGCTATAACGGCACCAAGTGCTATTTTTACCCAAGGCTTTGCTACTTCGGGTTTTTTAACCAAAATGCATCAATCCGGAATATTAGTACCCGCTCTCCAAGTCCAGTGGTTAATGATGCACGTAAGTATGATGGTATTGGGCTATGCAGCTCTTGTATGTGGATCCTTATTATCCATGGCTCTTCTAGTCATTACATCTCGAAAAGTTATAAGGATTTTTTTGAAAAGAAAAAATTCTTTAAATGTAAATGAGTCGTTTTGCTTCGGTGAAATCCAATACATCAACGAAAAAAGGAATGTTTTACTAAATACCCTTTCCGCTAGAAATTATTACAGGTATCAAGTGATTCAACAATTGGATAGTTGGAGTTATCGTATTATTAGTTTAGGATTTATCTTTTTAACCATAGGAATTCTTTCGGGAGCAGTATGGGCTAATGAGGCGTGGGGTTCTTATTGGAATTGGGATCCAAAAGAAACTTGGGCATTTATTACTTGGACTATATTCGGGATTTATTTACATATTCGAACAAATAAAAATTTTGAAGGTGTAAATTCCGCACTTGTCGCTTCTACGGGATTTCTTATAATTTGGGTATGCTATTTCGGAGTCAATCTATTAGGAATAGGGTTACATAGTTATGGTTCATTTAATTAATATCTACTGGGATTGAGGAAAGGGTTTGATGAAGACAAACAACAAACATAGGACAGTGCATAGATCGAAACGAAACTTAGTGTTAGTATAAGACGCCGAGAACCTTTTGAATCAAGCAGTCCGGCGATTCAAAAGGTTCTTACAAACGCCAAAGCCAAAGGCGTTTGGTCACAAGTAAAATTCGATTATTTTCCTTTTTTTTTTTATTTAACTGAAACTGCAGAGAAGAAAAAAGACTTCCTTGTTCATTGGCTACCAAACTTTTTTTTAATCATGGGATTTCGTTTTGATTTTTTTTAATAGTGAAAACTATCTATAAAAAAAATTAGATATAATAGCTTCGGCCTTGTCCACTGATAGTGAGAGAACGAAATCCGGATAAATACCAATACCTATTACGGGTAGAAGAATAGAGATCAAAACAAATAACTCCCGTGGTCCAGAATCAAAAAAAGAAGAGTTTGGTGGGGCATTAAATAACTTGTACCCATAGAACATTTGCCGTAACATAGATAATGAATAAATAGGAGTTAATATCATTCCAATTGTCATTACAAAAATGATTAGGATTTTTGGCATTAAAAAAAATTTTTGGCTAGTAACTATTCCCAAAAATACTAAAAATTCCGCAACAAAACCACTCATGCCGGGCAGTGCAAGAGAAGCCATCGATAAGATACTGAATAGTGTGAATATCTTTGGAATTGGGATCGCCAGTCCGCCCATCTCGTCGAGATAAGCAAGACGTATTCTATCATAACTCGTTCCGGCCAAGAAAAAAAGTGCAGCACTAATAAACCCATGAGAAATTATTTGTAAAATGGCTCCGTTGAGGCCTGTATCGGTTATCGAGCCAATTCCTAGAATTATGAAACCCATATGAGATACAGAGGAATAGGCTATTCTTTTTTTTAAATTCCGTTGTCCAGGAGATGTTGAAGCTGCATAAATTATTTGCATGGTACCTACTATCATGAACCAGGGGGAAAATAAAGAATGGGCGTGCGATAATAGTTCCATATTGATCCGAATCAATCCATACGCTCCCATTTTTAATAAGATTCCGGCTAGAAGCATACAAGTACTGTAATGTGCCTCTCCGTGGGTGTCTGGTAACCACGTATGGAAGGGTATAATCGGTAATTTGACAGCAAAAGCAATTAAAAATCCAATATAGAATATTATTTCCAGTGCCACAGGATACGATTGATTAACTAATGTTTCCCAATTTAATGTTGGTTCATTGGAACCATATAAACCGATACCCAATACTCCTATTAAAAGAAAAACGGAACTTCCTGCAGTGTACAAAATAAATTTTGTGGCTGAATAAAGGCGTTTCTTTCCACCCCACACGGCCAGAAGTAGATAAACTGGAATTAATTCTAATTCCCACATGATGAAAAAAAGTAAAAGGTCTCGAGAAGAAAATGGTCCTATTTGACCGCTGTACATCGCTAACATCAGGAAATGGAATAGTCGGGAATTCCGAGTAACTGGCCGAGCCGCTAAAGTAGCTAAAGTAGTGATAAATCCCGTCAGTAAAATGGGTCCTATGGAAAGTCCATCTATTCCCAACCGCCAGTCAAAATCAAAAAGGGTGATCCATTTATAACCCTCTTCCAGCTGGATTAATGGATCGTCCAATTGGAAATTATAACAAAAAGCATAGGTCATTAGAAGGAGTTCTAAGACACATATATATATTGTATATCCTCTAGTCACCTTATTGCTTATATGAGGGAGAACGAAAATTAAAGAACCCGCGACTATCGGAAAAACTACAATTAGTGTTAACCAAGGAAAATTATTCGTGGTAAAGACAAGATACACTTGGCCCAGAAAAACTCGTGCTCGAAAACGAAAATATAATATATTCTTATACTTTCGTTTTCGAGCACGGGTTTTGTCGGTAATCGGTAAAAAAAAAGAAACCTTTTTCAAAACAAAACGGATTCAAGTGGGTTTTTGGGAACGTATCAATATCAATAAGCTAGACCCATGCTTCTAGTTGTTTCATGCCATAAATAAACCCGAACACTCAAGAAATCCGTTGGACAGGCGGATTCGCATCGCTTACAACCAACACAATCCTCTGTTCTTGGAGCAGAAGCTATTTGCTTTGCTTTACATCCGTCCCAAGGTATCATTTCTAATACATCTGTGGGGCAAGCTCGGACACATTGAGTACACCCTATACATGTATCATAAATCTTAACTGAATGTGACATTGGATCTATCAATTGAACTTTTTAATTTTCGATCTAGTCAATTTTGAAACATCGTATATTTAAATACCAGATGAATCAATGATTTACCAGAGTTTTTATAATTAACCCACTTCTGGATCAACTCCTAAGAGGGAACAAAGATACTTTGATTTCTTCCGGTTTCACAAACATGATCGAGGTTAGCGCATATTATATATCTTAAGACGAATTGATGAATATTATGATTATGATTTCTAAATACTACTTATTCAACAAAGTCGATTGATTGATACGAGTCGATTTTCTGTTACGATAAATTGACGAAACAATAGCTGATCCGATAGCTGCTTCAGCGGCTGCAATAGCTATAACAAAAATTGAGAAAATATCTCCTTTTAATTGTCGACTATCAAAAAAATCAGAGAATGTTACGAAATTTATATTAACTGCATTTACTATAAGTTCAAGACACATCAGGGCCCGAACCATATTTCGGCTCGTAATCAATCCATAGATACCAATAGAAAATAAATAGGCACTCAAAACAAGTACATGCTCGAGCATCATTGACCAACTCCGTACCAATTTCGATTTATTTCAATATGAACAATAATGCAAGTGATTTGATTGCTTCGAATATCCAAGTACGGAGCAAAAGAATCTATTTGATAATAGATCGAATACAAAAATTTCTATTTTTTCTATTGATGTACGAATAGTATTCAACTAGACTTTAAAGAATTTAAGGGAAATGGATGTGATAACACATAAAAAAGTCGAATTGGAATTGTGATTTCTGTTTCGAGTTCTAAAGATTTGTTACTGACGAGCCACGGCAATTGCACCTATCAAAGCAACTAAAAGAATTATTGAAACGAGTTCAAACGGAAGAAAAAAGTCTGTTGATAAATGAATTCCAATTTGTTGACTATTACTTATCAAATCTTGTTCGATAATCTGGTTGGGTCGTGTAGTCCAAATAATCCCGTACCACGACGTATCTAGAATAGTAGCGATTAGCGAAAAAAAAATACTTGTACAAACCAGGGAAGTAAGCCCGTCACCAACAGTCCAAAAATTCAAATGAAAATCTTTGGAATAGTCTGAACCATTCATGAACATTACAGCAAATATGATTAAAACATTTACCGCTCCCACGTAAATAAGGAGTTGCGCGGCAGCTACAAAATGGGAATTTGATAGAATATAGAATAAGGATATACAAACAAGAACCAATCCTAAGGAAAAGGCAGAATAAATCGAGTTGGTAAATAATACCACTCCTAGACCTCCTAATATAAGACCTGAGCCCAGAAAAACTAAAAGAAAATCATGTATTGGTCCAGGCAAATCCATTTTATTAAACTAAGAGATAAATAAATCGAAATCTTGTTCATGAACTTATTGAACCGACCAGGCATTTTTTTATAAAACATTCCCAATTCCAATTGAATTAAATTCAAATCTATTAAGCGGGAATTGGTGCGGATACTGTTATTGGATCAATTTCGTTCTTTTCTTTATTCGAAATGTCAATTTGAAATTGAAACTATATAATATAGTTCCAAAAAGCTTTAGTCTATATATTATTTCATTTCAATACAAATTAAGTTGTACTTCTCATCAACCAATCTATAGTTGGGATTTGGAGTTATTGTTCACGCAAAGAAAAAGCCTTATTCCTTATATACCAATATACCAAATATACCAAAATGGAACCCTAGTAATTCGAAATTAAAGAAAAGGTTTGGTTTAGTCATTTTTCCTTTGAGGCGAATTCAACACTGTTCGAATTGTCAAATCGTCAATTACTGACGTTGGTAACCGACCTAATGCAATTTGATTATAATTCAATTCGTGACGGTCGTAAGTAGCAAGTTCATATTCTTCAGTCATTGATAAACAATTTGTTGGACAATACTCAACACAGTTACCACAAAAAATACAAATTCCAAAATCAATACTGTAATTAAGCAATCGTTTCTTTCGAATATTTGTTTCAAATTTCCAATCAACAACAGGCAGATCTATAGGGCATACGCGAACACATACTTCACAAGCAATACATTTATCAAATTCAAAATGTATTCGACCGCGAAAACGCTCCGATGTGATTAATTTTTCATAAGGATATTGAATACTTACAGGTAAACGATTTGATTGGGATAAAGTAATCATGAAACTTTGGCCAATGTACCTTGCAGCTCGTATTGTTTGTTGACCATAATTCATGAAACCAATTACCATAGGGAACATATCGTGAATATCTATGAATAATTTGAGTTTCCTTCTTTCTCTTGTTTGAGACAAGTAGTGAATATTCTATTCTTTTTTTATAGCGAAAGGAGCTGGGAAGAGGTTGTTAATAATAAATTACCCAGAGAAATAGGTAAAAGAAATTTCCAGCCAAGATTTAATAGTTGGTCCATTCTTAGTCTCGGTAAAGTCCATCTTGTTGTAATCGGAAAGAACAAGAACAAATAAGTTTTAGCTAATGTAATAAAGATACCAATTGTCATTCCAAAGATTCCATCCACTTTTTTTCTTTCAAATATCTCAGGAACAAATATGTATGGAATGGAAAGATTCCAACCCCCCAAGTAAAGAACTGTTACAAATAATGAGGAAACTAATAGATTGAGATAGGAAGCAACGTAAAATAAACCAAATTTTATTCCTGAATATTCGGTTTGATAACCCGCTACTAGTTCTTCTTCTGCTTCTGGTAAATCAAAAGGTAATCGCTCACATTCCGCTAGAGAAGAAATTAGAAAAACGATAAACCCTATAGGTTGACGCCACAAATTCCACCCCCAAAACCCATATTTGGATTGTGCCCCAACTATATCAACTGTACTTGAACTGTTAGATAATCATAGTCGGTGGTAACATTACAGTTCCCATCGCTATTACAAAACCGTACATGAGATTTTCACCTCATACGGCTCCTCAGGGCCACAAATAAATGTAAGGACGGGAGTTATCTTCATATAGTTATAGGATAGATAAAGTCAAAATCGAGTGGAGGGTCCCCAATTATACCACAGGAATTCTGTCTGCTCTAAGCATAAAAAAAGTATTTCGGAATTAATCTCATCCTTTAAGAATTTCAATTTTGCTGTGTTGAGTAATAACTTAATCAACCCTTCAATAAAATACTCCTTGTCGAAATATAAATAGATATTTCAACCCACCCTTTTTTTTTTAGTTTCGATTACGAAAAAGAATTAGACATTCAACTAGTTCATGAATCATGACACGAATTTGATTTCATCAATATAGGAAAGAAAGAATAAAGGGATCCTTTCCTATTGGAATTGTATTTTTTTTCTATTTTTTTGTTCCTATTCTTCTTTCTAAGAGAAAGGGGGGTTTAAAAAAAAAAGGGGGGAAAGGATTATTTCGTTCCTGATAGTTATTTCTTTAACTAGTGGATAGGAGCATACTCTGGATCGGAATTGTGGGGAGTACTGCCTGATCATTTCTACCAACTTAAAGCCCCAATTAGTATTCTTTTTCTGTTATGCCGAAGTATCCTTTTAGATAATTGACATAATCATAATCTACATTACTTAACCCGTTGTGTGTTTTTTGTTGTTCCTTCCTATCCACCCATTTTGCGTTTTCAACCCTCGTAATCCATATGTATTAGAATACATACACGCTTATGGAAATTCCATAAGGTTGGTCTTTTGAGCCCGCTTCAAGCTAGGATGATCGATCAACTAATCTTGGGGTAAGGGGTTTCCTCCACTTTGACTTTTGTTTACTTCCCCTTAATGCTTGTACATAGGAAATGAGACTTAAGCCACTTGTACTGCGAATTAAAAAGTTGTTTTCTTTCACTCATATATAACTATCAAATTTCTTTTATTAACCTAATTTATTAACCTAAAGAATAAATGAATAAAAAACAAAAGATCTCTATTTTTCTATTCAAGTTCTTTTTTTTCTAGAACGAAAAGAAAAGCAAAACAATAGGAAAATAAAAAGCTTAGGTTTTAGCGAATCGCACGTAGAGATATTGATAAAACACATAAAGTTAATGGTATTTCATAACTAATCGATTGAGCAGCAGCTCGCAGACCGCCTAAAAAGGAATATTTATTATTTGATCCATATCCTGACATAAGAAGTCCAATAGGAGCAATACTTGAAATGGCAATCCATAAAAAAATACCGATATTGAGGTCCGCTAAAACAAGGTTATAACTAAAAGGAATTACTGAAGAACTTAGTAGAATTGCTATGACTGCTATAGATGGTCCAATACTGAATAAACTACTATTTCCTCTAGATGGAAGAAGGTTTTCTTTGAAAAGCAGTTTTGTCCCATCTGCTAAAGCTTGAAGAATTCCTAAGGGACTGGCGTATTCAGGCCCAATACGTTGTTGTATTCCTGCAGATATTTCTCTTTCTAACCACACAATTACTAGGACACCTATTGTGATTGCGACGACCGGAGTCGAAATAGGGGCAAGCACCCACATGATCCCATAGACCTCTTGCAGGGATTCCAATCTGGAAAAAGAATTGATATCTTGTACTTCTGTTGTATCAATTATCATTTCAACGATCAACTTCCCCCATAATGATATCTATACTACCTAATATTGTCATAATATCAGCCAATTTCATTCTTTTAACTAACTGAGGAAGAATTTGCAAATTGATAAAACCCGGTGGGCGAATTTTCCATCTCCAAGGAAAACCGCTTTGATCTCCTATCAGAAAAATACCCAATTCCCCTTTTGGGGCTTCTACTCTCACATAAAGTTCTTGTTTCGTCAATTCAAAAGTGGGAGAAGGCTTTTTACTAACGAATCGATCTTCAAAATCATTCCATTCCGGATCGCTTTCTTTATCAAAACGTCGAATTTCTAAATTTTCATAGGGCCCCCCTGGAATTCCTTCTAAAGCCTGTTGAATAATCTTTATAGATTCCGTCATTTCACTGATTCGGACTAAATAACGAGCTAATGAATCTCCTTCTTTTTGCCACTGGACTTCCCAATCAAATTCGTCATAACACTCATAATGATCAACTTTACGAAGATCCCATTCTATTCCAGACGCTCGTAGCATTGGTCCGGATAAACCCCAATTTATTGCTTCTTCTCCACCAACAATGCCTACTCCTTCAACTCGTTCTAAAAAAATAGGGTTTCGCGTAATAAGTTTTTGATATTCAGCAACCCCCGTTAAAAAATAATCGCAGAAATCTAAACATTTATCTATCCAACCATGAGGTAAATCAGCCGCTATTCCTCCGATACGAAAATAATTATGCATCATCCGCATACCGGTGGCAGCTTCGAACAGATCATATACTAATTCTCTTTCTCTGAAAATATAGAAGAAAGGAGTCTGTGCACCAATATCTGCCATAAAAGGACCAAGCCATAACAGATGGGAAGCTATACGACTCAACTCCAACATAATTACTCGGATATAACTGGCTCTTCTGGGTACTTGAATATTTCCCAAGAGTTCGGGTCCATTTACAGTTATTGCTTCGGTGAACATAGTAGCTAAATAATCCCAACGGGTTACATAAGGCAGATATTGTATAATTGTTCGGTTTTCCGCAATTTTTTCCATCCCTCGGTGTAAATAACCCAATATTGGCTCACAGTCAATAACATCTTCACCATCTAGAGTAACGATAAGACGAAGAACACCGTGCATTGATGGGTGGTGAGGTCCCATATTGACTATCATAAATTCTTTTTCTGTAACTAGTATACTCATAGGTTTTTACTCGATTCATTCTTACATGAATTGTTGAAAACAACAAAAAGTTCATCAAGATTCAAAATCAAATAATTCGAAATTTTTTTTTTTTTTTTCAAATTAACGATTTTTTGACTCCCGAATATTCAACTTACTAATTAATTCTTTATAACGTACTCTATTTTTCTTTGACAAATACACTAGTAGACGCTGGCGTTTTTCCAAAATTTTCCGTAGACCCCTTTGAGATAAATAGTCTTTTCTGTGTAATTCTAAGTGTGAAGTAAGTCCCCGTATCTTATTAGTGAAACGTAATACTTGAAATTCAACCGATCCACAGTTTTCTTCTTTTTTTTCTTGAAACATAACTGAGACGAATGAATTTTTTACCATAAAAATAAACCCTCTCTCCCTCCTTTTTTTTAATGAATTTTACTGATTAGCGATAATAATACTAGTTACTTGAATTTGATATATACAATAAAATCTTAAGTTCGTTATGAACTTGTTAGAAAATCAATAATCAATCCAATTTTCAATTTGATTGGGATCAAAAAAGATGGTATATTTCTGCAAAACAGAAAAATTGGACCTAAAAAAAAATGGCTTCTTGATTCATTTATGGATCTAATTAATATGTATGCCATTAAATTGGTATCTTGTATCAGACTGGAATGGAAGACAAGACATGTATCCATTTCTTTGTTTTCGTGTCCCAAACATGGACATGGTCGATAGGAAAAGCGAAAAGCACACTATTAATGAATTTTCAATCGTGGATACATATGTACCCTTACCATACTGAAACGACTCCCATTATTGGTATTAAACCAATAGCGATTCATACAAATTAAATCTTCTAATCGAGAATTGGTCCAAATAAAAAACTTTAATTTAATTTGTTGATTTTTCTCTCTAAAAAAATCTTTGTTTTTATCCAAAAAGTAACCCCCGTTTTTTACGTTAGTACAAAATAATGGATTTCTCTCCATACCGTTTTGATTCTTCGAATTGAAACAAATTAGGGTTGTTAATTCTCTACGATGTTTAGGGAATAAAATATTTTCAGGAACAAGCAAATCATAATGATTTTTATTTATATTTCCAGTCATTTTTTGATGTTTTGCAATAAATTCATTAAAATTATTTTTATCAATATAGCCCCTTTCGTGGTATCTTTTAGTAATTCTGCGCTTATTCTTATGAACCAACGAAATACCTATGATTTGATATATAAAAAATTGGCCATCATTTTTTATAGACAAACGCCGGGGTTCGATAATAAGCATTCCCCCTTTCGTCAATTCTGTAAGAGCGAAATCCTTCTTAGTGATCAAAATAGCCAAATTAATTTCTCCTCCTTGAATAGAGGCTATAGTAACGTCGCTAGGATTTATCAGTCGAACCGGGTGACAATATACTTTCATATCATTGAGTATTTTTTCCCTGAAAGAAACAGTACCTCTCCATCTCAACTGCAAACACAAATATTTTTTTAGGAAGAAATCAAGTTGTACGTCCGTTTCTCTCTTGTATTGCTTTTTCTTTATACGTTTTTTCTTGTCCGATTTCGTAGAATTTTCTTCAACATCCTTTTCGTGGTTTGAGAGAACTGATCCAAGACTTACTTGGTTTTGTGCATCTGATTCCGGATTTCCTTGGTCTGCGAGCTCTTTTTCTTCTTGACTTTGATTCGATAATTCAAGATATTCTTTTTGATTGGATGATATAAAAGGATACGCTTCTTTTTTTCCGGTTAGAATTTTTTTACCATTTCCATTAAAGTTGAAAAGAAGTAATTTGATTGGTATGGTCCATGGTTTTGTTCTATATGCATTAAAAAGTAGCGAAAATTCTGGAAAGAACCAAGGATCCAGATTTGATATAGGACAACTTAGTATTTCTTCATTCATTCCCATCCAATCCAAAAGTTTTTTTTTTTTGTTGGATGGGTTAATTTCTTTATCTTGATGAATTGTAAGATAAAAAGGGCCTCCTTTATTAATTGCATCAATTTTTTTAGAATTATCAGACCCAATCTTAGTATTTTGCTTACTGTTGGTACCAGTATCCATATCAACCCAGGCTTCAATATTGACCTTATTTCGAAGATAAAAATTAAGAATTCTCCAATCAAAATATTTTCTATACAAGAATTTGTCCATATCCATAATATCATCTTCTCCTAGATAATTATTGATAGGGATACCTCCCAGCATAGCAAAAAAATTCCCTTTCTTTATATTGTAATTATAATAATACTCTTCTTTATTATTTACTTGGCCTAGTGATCTATCAATATATGAGTCTTTCTTATCTTCATAATTAATCGATTTATATGATAAAAGATAATATCTATAGTGTTTTTTAAAATTCGATTTTTTATTATGTAATGAGTATGCTTCAAAAAAATGTTGTTTTTCGCAATGAGTTAATCCGTTTTTTTCGTATGAATGTCTTTTAGTCAAATCATTATTTCGAGCCATACAGCGTTGATGGGCTCTATTTCGCCATTCTTGTGGTACTAATCTAGCCCATTTAATCCGAGAGAAATCATATTGATAATGATTGCTTAACCCGGTTTTCCATAGATTCCTTCCAAAATGCCAAAAAGTTTTATGTCTTAATTGGTAATTAAATATTCCGTGTTTGTCAAAAAAATATTTTATTTCATTATTAAGAAATAGAGATGTTACGTGATATTGAAGAATACGCCTTAAATTTAAAAAGTTAAAAATTGGGGCTTGTAACAATTTGTAAAATACATATGCTTGTGATTGTGAAAAAGAAGATAAATTACAAGAAATCTTTGAATTCTTATTACTAATCTTCAAAAGTGATTTTTTGACAGTCGAAATAAAGTGAATTCTATTTTGATTTGTTTTATTAATTATTTCCGGATTTTCTTCATTATTGTGGATGTTTTTCTCAAAAATTTTAATTTTTTTTCTTGTTGATTCACGAAAAGATTTTGCATTGATTCTTGGAATAGTAAGGGTAGCTAAAAAAAATTTTCTGTATAGCTTTTCAATAAAAAATTTTACAAAAAAATAGGATTTACGGGTTAATCGAGTATTTCTTTTTTTGAATATCTTCAAAATCTTTTTTGATGGGTCTAATATTTTAGCAGAATAAGTTGGTTTGTTCGAACTGATTTGAGTTAGCGAGCCCTTTTTATTTTCTTTTTTAATTTTATATATTTGATTTCGTATTCTGCTTGTTCTAATAGTAAGAGCTTTCATTTTTTTTTCGGTCCGGGAGAAATTTGGCCAATCCATAACTGGAATTTCAATAGACGATTCGTGAATCTTCTGATTACTGAGTATCGAATTTTTTTTAATTTCACCCAATTCATCGATTTCTCTCAAGTTTCTTTTTGAAAGTTCTTTTATTTTTCCTTCTTTGAAGATCCTTAAAACTTTTAAAAAATTTGTTTTCAATATTTTTTTTTTTAGTTCTTTAAAAATGGGTTCAAAAAACGAACGTCGTTTTCGGGGAGAACCGAAGGGCATTTCAGTTTCCAATCCCAAAGCTGTTAAAAAACAAAAATCGGCTTTTTCTTCACTTTTTGCATCTTTCTGAGAGGTTTGTATCTTAGTCTTAGATCTGTGCCAGGGTTTCAGACGAAAAGGGAATAGGATCTTTATTTGAATACCTTCTGTTAACCAGTTTTTCGGAAATTCTGTTTCAGATAAATTAACACCACTATAAGTGCACTTAACATAAATTTCCCGCCTACAATCCTTAAAATCCTCGGACCATTCGGGATCTTGGAATAATAGTATTCGACCCAAATTTTTAGCTATTATCAATGAAGGTAATATAAGATATTTTCTAAGAATCGATTGAATTACTAACATAGAGCTTCTTAGTACTCGAGTAAGAAAACGCTTATCCCAGCCTTCTGCTTGTTTTATACGTACCCTTTCTTGTGTTGTGTATCTTTCTTTTTTTGGCTTCTTTTTTGTTTTTTTATCCAATTTTCTTGGCTTTTCGTTTGTATAATCGACAAATTTGTGGTCGTTATTTTTCCACATCCAATTTCTAAAAATTACTTTCATCAGTCCGGAAATATCAAAAGACAAATAAAAGGGTTTGTCTATTCTGTTCAAAAAAATAGGGGAATGGACATTTGCTTGAACCGGTTTCCAAATAACAGTTTTACGTCTTTGCGCGCGCATGGAACCTTTGATTATATATCGACGAAAATCCGATTGTTCCAAATAATGTGGCAAGGTCACATCCTCTTTTGTCTGATGATCAACAGAAACCACTAAACGTTTGGCTTTTCGTGAACGAAACGCATGCTCCCTTTTTAGATTTTCGTCGTATTCTCCCAGTTCTTGGTCTAAATTATTGATTAATTTGTATGACCACCGGGGAACCCTTTTACTAATTTCTTTTATCGACTTTTTTCGAAATTTTTGATCATTGGGATCGCTTATAACTGCATCGAATAAAAAATTTAAAAATTTTATTCGTTCTTCTGAATTGATTTGTTTTCGTTCGTGTTCTGTAAATAAAGACCCTGCCTCCTCTCTTGAAAATGATTTTCGATTAACGCGGTCTATTGTCTGGTCAAATTTGTCATAATCATTAAAAAGAATTATATTGTGAACCTTATTTATCCAAAGCATTCCTATCTTATTTTTGATATAAGTTTTATTTAGAATTACGGGTGAAAATTCTTTTTTGGGTCTTCCACGATAAGGCCCGTGTAATAAAGGATCATATATTTTAGGTAAGTTTTTTTTTTTAGTCTCATCATTGTACAATTGAGCCCTTTTTTGGAGTATATCTAGAATAATAGATCTTTTATCTAAACCTTCGATTCTATTTCGTAACTCCTGGGTTAAGTTCTTTCTTTTTTGGTCATTAGTGC